AAATACCCGTCAAAATAGAATGATCTGAGAAGGGATATAATGAAATTCTTTGATTGGTTCTTCCCGTAGGAATGATCTTATTTTATTTGCCTCATAGGTAGAACATTAATTCTAACAAATAGAATATCCAAAATTCTAAATTTTTTTATTCGAAACGCCTCGTGATCTTCAACCAATTATGGGCTTCAATATAATTACCAGGAGTAAGCGCTATAGCCTGTTTCCAATACTCAGCGGCTTGATCGAACCAAGCCTCCGCAATTTCAGAATCTCCCTGGCGAATGGCCTGCTCTCCCCGGTCGGAATAGAGGATTCCTTCCCTTAGAACCGTACTTGAGAGTTTCCTAACTCATACGGCTCAACAGTCAATTCTTTTAGTATCCGTTTTACCTATAGAATGGAATGTGATTTCTCATGGATCTATCTCACTTTTCGGTTTCGGGTTAACCAAAAGAAGTTAATTGTATGAGTTTCAAACTTGAATTTGGATTTCAAATTCGTTTTTGTTTTATCTTTTATCCCACCTTCAGACGAATAAAGGCTGGGCCTTTCTTCTTTTCATTAACATTTTCTGCAAGGTAACTATCTCGGTTTCATATCCAAATTTTTATAGAATCCTTGAAAAAGGCTTTCTTTCCTGCATAAGAAAGAAAAGCTTACTATCTTTGGGATCTGATCCTACACCGCTGCTCAATACCTTAGTGGATCGCCTCTATTACATAAGCGGATTACTAACTTTTATCTATCTTCTATTATGTATGGCCTAAGTAAGCAGTTCTTAATGTATTGGCCCAAACCTCGTTAATTGATCTTTACGGTGCTTCTTTATCTATCAATTCTATTTTTTATCCATAGAATAAAGTATCTAGGCATATCTTATTGCTTCATATTTTCGACTCATATGAAGTTTCGTTCCTTGCTACAGCTCATAAAAATCGTTGTTTTTTGACGATGTATATGTAGAGAGCCTTTTTTTTATTTTTTTTGTATTTACTAGAATATTTTTTTGGTCTTCCTTTCCTTTTATCTTTCTATAGTGGAGATAGTCGCACGTAATGACAGATCACGGCCATATTATTAAACGCTTGGGGTAAGAATGGATTTCGTTCGAGTGCCCTAAAATAATATTCTAAAGCTTTCGTATGGTCCCCATTACTTGTGTGAATAAGGCCTATGTTATAGAGTATATAACTTCGGTCGTAGGGATCAATTTCTAGTCGCATAGCTTCATAATAATTCTGTAAAGCTTCCGCATAATTTCCTTCGGATTGAGCCGACATCCGTTACGGTCGTCATTCGATTAAAAGAATCTCCGTTCCAGAACCGTACGTGAGATTTGCATCTCATACGGCTCCTCCCTTATATGCATAATGATAATATTTCAATCGTTTTTGATTCCATGTATCGATTCTTCTCATTATGAATTGAGCGGGGCTAGTGTTTTTGCACGAAATTTCTAGCCAACCTTCCTGCGCGGGAGCTTTTGTTAACAGCAAACGTGTTGATACTAAATAGAAATGGTAACTCCAACTATTTATTTGTCCTCAACGCCCCCTAATTTCCGGGAATTAGTCACTTCAACAGTCTTTGATGGTTATATGGGTATCCAAGGTACGAACGAGATGGATATTTGTTGGCCCAACCATTCTTTTGAGTCCCAAGCCAGATAAGGAAGGGGGGTAAGTCATTTTTAACAAAGCTTTTGTCTTGTTGATTTCTAGGTGTAGTGCTTTTCCCCTATGCTGCCTATTAGGACTAGTAGAGTGGGATTTACCTGTAATACAGAACCAAACCAATAGGTATAACCTTTCGCTCAATACTCAAATAGATAATGGAAGCAGATGAGGCTGCATTAATCGGGGATACACGACAGAAGGAATTGTTCTATTTCTAAACTTCACCTTCAACAAGCGTAGATTTAGTTCAATAATCTATCAAAATAATAATCTTTTTTTCTTTCTATCCCGAATTGGAGGTCTTTCGCATAAGAAGACTGGGGTAAAAAAAAGGCAAAAAAAAGACTCAAATCACACCATCTCTGTAATAGGTAAATGCCTCCTTTTCGCCTGAAGTTGTTGGAATTATTCGTAATAAAATATTGGCCACAACTGAAAAGGTCTTATCAATAAAATTTCCATTTATACGTGATCTAGGCATAGGTACCAATCCATTCGCAAATTTTTGGGATTCTCACTAGGGGGAAAATAATCCTCCAAAGAAAGGAATTTACAATACGAAATAGCATAAAAAAGATTCATAAAAAAAAATTAAATATCCAATTTTATATCAAAAAAATGTACGGACGCTCTACGACTCATATTCAAAGACTCAAATTGCTCCTTTGTGCAGGAATCCATAAAAAATATTTGAAGTAGTATACCAATGGGCGACCTAGTCTTATTTCATCGAAGCTGACGAATCCGGAAATTTTTCCTATGGATTTGGGCGAAAGGCTTTGGTTGGGTTATGATCCAATGAAGGAGGGAAAAAGAATAGAATAATTATTCTATAATGTCAATAGAATAACCGTTTATTTTGTTTGTGTTTTATTTTGTTTGTGTTATGTACATAGTGAGTAGACACTACACAACCAAATAGCCCCAGGATAAGCCATGAATTTGTAAGAGATCTATGAAAAAATCGATTTTTTTGGTGAAAACCTGAAACGAAAGGAATTCCCCAATTTTTATGGAATCATCATTTAAAAAACATAAACCCAACAATCCGTTGATTCCTTCCAACTCATTAATTTAATCCCGTATAAATATCATAGAAAGGGCGGAACATCATCTTCGCAAATATGCAAAATATATCTTTTTACTTTAGCCTTTCACAAGAAAAAACTTTTTTTGAATCCCCGAGCCTTGAATTGAAGGAAAGCTCTTTATAAAAATTTGGATATTTTTTAGTTAGAATTGGTTGGTTGTACCTTACCTAGCCACCCAAACCAACTCAAAAAAAAACGAAATAACTCGCTATTCATTCGGTTACTGGGTCATAATTGTTGTGTAGGAGAGGTGGCCGAGTGGTTCAAGGCGTAGCATTGGAACTGCTATGTAGACTTTTGTTTACCGAGGGTTCGAATCCCTCTCTTTCCGTACCTTCGCCCAACTTACCAACACCGCTGACCGTAACAAATCAAACAAGAGGTAGATCCTTCTTTCTATCTTTATATATATTCTTAATGTATATACTCTAGGTAGTATATCTTTTCTATTTCTAATTTAATTGTTGCGAGATGTCAAAAAATGGAATATAGTGGCATAAGGTCGACAATAAATAAAAACCTCTCTGTCGATCTAGGATACATGAATGGGAAAAATCCGGATCAAACACCTTAACCTTAATCAATTTAGTTTGGCGAAAGGGGGCTTATTTTTACGAAACCTTTTCGAAACTCTTTTCTTTAAGATAGGCTTAAGTTTGACGGGAATAATATTCTACGACTAGCAATTCATTTATTTTCAAACCGACCCACTTATTATCTATTATTTGATTGACTACTCCTTTATATGGGAATGGGTGAAGAGTCAAATGTTTTGGCAATTCCTCGCTGTGGGATGAATCCAGAGAATTTTGAACGAGAGCTTTGGATTTTTGCTTATCCCTCGACATAACAATATCGTTGGGTTTGCAACGATAACTTGGTATATCTACTATACGACCATTAACTAAAACATGTCCATGATTAACTAATTGGCGGGCGCCAGGAATAGTCGGAGCCATACCCAATCGAAAAAGGATATTGTCCAAACGCATTTCAAGTAATTGGAGTAAAACCTGACCTGTTGACCCTTTCGCTTTTCTAGCGATACGAAAGTATTTAAGTAATTGGCGTTCGGTAATACCATAATGAAAACGTAATTTTTGTTTTTCTTCTAGACGAATACGATATTGAGATCTTTTCCCGGAACGTGAAGGGTTTCTAAGATCTCTAGGCTTTTTATTAGTTAATCCTGGTAAAACCCCCAGACGTCGTATTTTTTTGAAACGAGGCCCTCGGTAACGCGACATAAAGACTCCTTATTTATTGTTATTGATTTGATATTTCATTTTATTTAAATTAAAGAAATTAAAACTGAACTAAACGATAAATGAAGCGAAATCCACTGAAGTATTCTATTAATTGAATTGTACTAGAACGAATACTGTCACTAGAAGGAATAATGAGATGAAAGATGTACGTATCCGAAGTTGCTACTTGTTTTTGTATTAATATGAATTCTTTATTTCATTTTAAATTGCATTTTAAGATTTTAGTAATTAATTTTTTAAAATTCTTGGAATTGTATTTTAGGATATATATATTAAATATTAATTCAATTTATTAATTATAATTAAATAAAAAAAGAATTTCATTACGAATTTTAAAATAAAATTTATACAAAGTAGAATATATAAAAAAATAAAAAAAAAAGAATAAAAAAACATAGAAAAATAAAAAAAAAATCCTTTACTGAGTTGAGCTGTTCTGCCGAGATTGAACTTTTTCATTGACCTTTTATTTGTAGTTGGAAGTTTCTATGGCATAAAAAATCGTCAACCTTTTTTGAAAAAGGAAAGGTTATTTTTTCTTTAATTTCAGAGAAAAGCCGGCTATCGGAGTCGAACCGATGACCATCGCATTACAAATGCGATGCTCTAACCTCTGAGCTAAGCGGGCTCACATAAGATAAACTTTACATGCATAATAATTCCATAAAATATATCTTAGCTATTAACTCATAAAAAATATAGAATATAAATGGATTTCAAATCCATATTGCAGTACATTCAATATAGTATATAAATAAGATATGGATTACGATATCAATCTATAATTTATTTCTATTTATTACATTCCAATTCTAACAATTAGAATAATACATTTATCTTTTTTATCACAAATTTGAATTAGATTCGAATTGGAGATTCAATTATATTAGTTATTCGCTTTTTATTCGTTTTTAGAATCTTTTTCTCAAAATTGGAATGAATATAGTCTTATAAACTGAATCAAATTTATTCTATTAATTTTCAAGTATAAGTTCTAGCTATACCAACCTATCTTTCATTTTAATATTAATAAAAAAATATCTTATTCTTAATTAAGAATTAAGTTAAGATAATTAAGTTAAGATTAAGAAGAAGATTCATAATTAATATTAATTTCGAGATTCATTTCTATTTGATTTTTCTATCTTTTACGATATTAAAGGGCTACCCTAAGAAAAGACAAAAATGGAATAGGCCTGTCGTATAATATATTAATATATAGAATCCATATATATTCCATTTTTTTTTAATGAAGAAAAATAAAAGATAAAGATTCAATTCAGATCAGAATAAGACATTCCTATGCTTTGATTTCGAAACTAAAAAAAAATCGATCCTTTGAGTATCCCCAATTTCGTGGGAAAACGAAAGGAAAGGTTCATATATATAGGACTAGATATCCGTCTATGTTGAATTGAAGATAAAAAAACGATAGAATTCTTTTTGATTGGCCCATATCAAATATGAGCTCCCACTAGAAATGAAAGAAAATAGGATGAAATGCCTTTCGGTAGATAAATTTTTATAGAATAACGAATTCGACGGTATGCGGTATGAAAGGGTAATATAAAAAAGGAGAAAGTATATCACACTGAGATTAAAAAAAAAATTAGAAAAGGGGGATATGGCGAAATCGGTAGACGCTACGGACTTAATTAGGTTGAGCCTTAGTAGGGAAACCTACTAAGTGAGAACTTTCAAATTCAGAGAAACCCTGGAATCAAAAAACGGGTAATCCTGAGCCAACTCCTGTTTTCCAAAAGAAAGAATAAATACAGGATAGGTGCAGAGACTCAATGGAAGCTGTTCTAACAAAATGGAGTTGACTGTCTTGCGTTGTTATAAGAACTCTTCCGTCGAAACTCAAAAAAGGATGAAGAATAAATGTATACGCATACATACGTCAATATAAAATACTAAAAAAAAGAAAAAGTCGGGTCGTTATCAATATTTTTTATTTTATGACTATGAAAAAAGGAAGAATTGTTATGAATCGATTTCAAGATGAAGAAAGAATCGAATATTCGTTTAGTAAATTCAAGCATTTACTCCCCCGTCTGATAGATCTTTTGAAAAACCGATCCATCGGATGAGAATGAAGATAGAGTCCCATTCTACGTGTCAATCCTGACAACAAAGAAATTTATAGTAAGAGGAAAATCCGTCGACTTTATAAATCGTGAGGGTTCAAGTCCCTCTATCCCCAAAAAAGCTCATTTGATTCTCTAACTAATTATCATCTTTTTTTGTTAACGGTTCAAATCAAAATCGGGTTTCTTCCTCATTGACTCTTCTTTCACAAAGGTATCCGAGCAGAAAAGTTTTTCTCTTATCACAAGTCTTGTGATATAAATCACACATGAGCGGCTTTGAGCAAGGAGTACTTTACTCATTTGAATTTGAATGATTCCCAATCTAAGACTTCCATACAAAGTCTTTATACCGAAAATTCCGGAGCCTAGATAAGACTTTGTAATACCCTTTCACCCTTTTTCTTGACATAGACCCCAGTTTTCTACTAAAATGAGTGGATGCTGCGTCGGGAATGGTCGGGATAGCTCAGTTGGTAGAGCAGAGGACTGAAAATCCTCGTGTCACCAGTTCAAATCTGGTTCCTGGCACATGATTCATTTTGATGAGTAGCGACTTTCCAAACAAATTAATTGATATGGGTCGATATTCATTGCACATATGTAACTTATTTCTCTCGATGTCTAGAGATATACCCCACCTATTAAAATAGATGGGTAACGAATATATCAAAAGATGGAAAAGAGTTAGGTTTTCTTTTCGTTTTTTATTTGTTGTTTATTCTGTGTCTCTTCTCATTGAAAAAGAATATTACTTCTTCATGGGGATTCGAAAAATAGGTGTAATTTGTTAAATTAGTTGCAAGACGCGAAAAATAGGGGAGTTAAGGTAAAGGATAAAAATAGACAAGATGTATCTCAGATACAGTACAAATAGAACGCGACCTCCTCTCATTTATTTTTTTATTCTATTTCTGTATTTTCCCCTACATTACGTGACTTTCTACAGAACATCCAAGTGGTGTTCGATGTTCGAGGTACAAAGTTCATGATCCAATTTTTTTTCATTCTATTAGCTCGGCTAATTCAAAACAAAAGTATCTTCCCAACTTTCAAATTTCAATGAATTCCTAATTTGATTTTTTAACCAACCCTAATCCGAATAAACTGTCAACTACTCCGATTGTTTGCTCTAGAGCAGAGTGTACAAAAATTACTTCTAATTAGAATCTATATTTGTTTGATTTGAAATTGTTGAAGTGAAGATAAGTTTCTTATAATTCAATAAGCATCTTGTATTTCATAAAAATTCGGGGCAATATAATCTTTACGTAAAGGCCATCCTATCCAACTTTCGGGCATTAAAATACGTTTCAGGCGTGGATGATTCTCATAAAAGATTCCCAACATATCATAGGATTCCCGTTCTTGAAAA